TTTTCAAAAAAAAGAGTTTCATTTTTGTAATTTTCTAATCGTTCCAAACTATTGCAAGTAGCATTAATCAAATTTACTTTTTCTCGTTCTATCTCGGAGTATCCATTCGTTCGATACTCATCTGCTTCGATTTCCACTTTCCGTAATCTAACCCGAGCTCTTTCGAGCTGTTCAATGGCTCTTTTACGTAATTCTTCTGAATTTCGAATAGTACTCAAGATCCTCTGTTTTCGCTTATCTAATAAATCATTTAATGAAAGTAGATTATCTTTCCATTCATTTCACAACTATCATATCTCTTCCCGAACCAAACATGAATCTTTCGATTCATTTGGCTCTCACGCTCAATTGTTTCTTTTATCTTTTCTTTGATTGATGGGCATTCCCCATATCTTTGAACAGAATGAGCCTATCCTCTCTTTTCTGTTCGTATATCGAAACTGATCTAACATCAGAATCTTAGGAGGACTCTTCAGACCAGACAAAAAATAAAAAATTGTCAGTAAAGTTGTTTCTTTATTTGTTCTTTATTTACAACTTATTTCCAAGATAATTTAGATCAAAATTATAATAGATAATATATAATTGAATAGAATTTTGAACTTCATTACTTCATTATTATTAGAATGAGATTTCGATTTTTTTATCCAAAAAATTCTCTTTTTTATACAAATAGAATACATAGGTTGTCGATTCGGCAGTGGATAAAAAAAAGGGGGGGCGATACCCATCTTTCCAGTTAATGGTTCAAATAATTTTATCCATATGAGTGTTCTACATCGGATAAATTCCCAATTATTCCTTTTTTATCATCTTTAAACCTTTTTGTTACTAACGTAGCGGTAGAAAGAGTACCATACTATGCTGTGCCTGGACTTCAAACAATTTATCTTTAACCATGTAAAAGACCTCAACATTATTGGTTGATAGAGAAGAGAATCAAAGTTCATTTATCAATTAGTCACGAAATGCTATGGTTCTTACATATGATCTCTGAATGAAATCCAATTCCGAAGTAATTCGTCGAGATTGTGCACCCTTTGTTCCTATTTCTGCTATAAAAAAGAATACATAAATATAAAGAAAGTGCAGCCGGTTAAATCCAACCTATTCTTGAAATACACAACTCGCACACACTCCCTTTCCAAAAAAAATCAATACACCGAGCACTACGCTTAGATTTATTGGATTTGTTGCTAAAATATCGGTATTAAACTCGAAACTCCCAGCGGATGGCCAGTGCTCTACGGAAACAAAAGAATCGGTTATATTTTTCATAAGCTCTCCCCTTATAGATAGGACTAACAAAGAACAGAGTTCTTTTTGTATCACTCCGCTTATTATTCTTAATGGAATTTGAGAATTCTCAAATTTATTAGTTATGGTTATGTTTTTATTCTTCTTTTTTTTTTACATTTTTATTCTACGATGAAATTAAACATTAAACAAAAGGATTTGCAAATAAAAGAGCTAATGCCACGACCAGTCCATAAATTGTTAAAGCTTCCATAAAAGCCAGACTAAGCAATAAAGTACCTCGTATTTTACCCTCTGCTTCTGGTTGTCTCGCAATACCTTCTACGGCTTGGCCCGCAGCAGTACCTTGACCGATCCCAGGTCCGATAGAAGCAAGCCCTACAGCCAATCCAGCAGCAATAACGGAAGCAGCAGAAATAAGTGGATTCATGGTAAGTTCCTCGCACCAAAAAAAGAAATGGTTAATGATACAACCAACCAATGAATTAGTACTTCATCTACTTATTTTTCTACTTCTACTTTTACTACACTTATTTTTTATTTTTTGATCTTTATCACCAAAATATATCGGGTCGAAGTAGCTAAAAACTCCAAATGGAATTCAGAATATTACTGAATTGTCAGAACTACTTTGATATACCGTTTTTACTTTCTACCTTATGTAATATGTATACAGTTTTAGTCATTGCGTTTCCTTGTTTAGAAACTATTCTATTCTTTCTCTTTCATTTTTCATTCAATTCACAATCACAGATAAAATAGAAAAAGGACTGATATGGAAATTCATCTAAATGCAGTGGACTAGAAAAAAAGAGATAGAGGTAATTACTATCTAACTAGTAAATAACATATACTTTTATTCTTCCATAACGTAAATCACCTGCACTTTTTATTCTATTAAATTGTATTCTGGAACCATTCTTCGAAACATACACAAGGATTTATACTTATAGGCATTACATATACATATATGTAGTAAGAGTCCCAACCCTTCTTTCTCTTCCAAATTTCATCTATCTTTCTTCATATATACATACATGTAACTATTTGCATTTTATTCTCCAACCTAGTGGATTATATTGAACCCCCTTGAATTGGGATAAGCTTCAAAAAAAACTATTTCGAAAGTTAGTCAATGATGACCCTCCATAGATTCACCTATATAAGCCGCAGCCAAAGTTGCAAAAATAAGAGCTTGAATACCGCTTGTAAATAATCCAAGAAACATGACAGGTATAGGAACTACTGAAGGCACTAAAGAAACAAGAACAACAACCACTAATTCATCAGCCAATATATTCCCGAAAAGTCGAAAACTAAGAGATAAAGGTTTTGTGAAATCTTCTAGAATATTAATTGGTAAAAGTATTGGAGTTGGTTGAATGTATTTCCCAAAATATCCCAATCCTTTTTTGCTAAGACCCGCATAGAAATATGCCACTGACGTGGGTAAAGCTAAAGCAACAGTAGTATTTATATCATTCGTGGGCGCAGCTAACTCCCCATGAGGTAACTTTATGATTTTCCAAGGTAAAAGAGCACCTGACCAGTTAGAAACAAAAATAAATAGGAACATCGTTCCTATAAAAGGAACCCAAGGGCCATACTCCTCTCCAATCTGAGTTTTGCTCAAGTCTTGAATAAATTCAAGGACATATTCGAAGAAATTCTGACCGTCGGTCGGAATGGTTTGTGGATTTCGAACAGCTATGATGACTGAACCTAATAAGATAGCAATTACAACCCAAGAAGTGATAAGTACTTGGGCATGAATTTGTAAACCTCCTATTTGCCAATATAAATGTTGGCCTACTTCTACACCTGATATATCGTATAATCCTTTGAGTGTTTTAATGGAACATGGTATAAAATTCATATTGTCCTCTAACAGAAATCAAACTTCAGAAAAGTAATTATTTTGATTCAACCATCTCTTTCTCAATTCATCTATGTTCATTCATGAATTTAAGTTATGAATCGTATATTTCGGATACCAAGAAATAACATAAAAAAAATACCAATCATTTTATCTTTTAAATATTCTTCAATATTCAAAACATAGTTTAAACTCCAAAAGATGCAAACCAAAATAGTAACAATCAAAGAGAGTTCAGCAAAAACAAACTAATCTTCTTCTTTATTCTTCTTAATGATAAGAGTAATGATAAGATATTCAACCATTTTTTATATAACTAGAACGGCCCTCACAAATTGCAGATACTAATTTGGTAAGAATAAATCGAATCGAAGCTATAGCATCATCGTTGGCCGGAATAGAAATATCTGCAAGATCTGGGTCACAATTTGTATCGATTAAACAAATCGTCGGAATACCCAAAATAACACATTCTCGAAGAACCGTATATTCTTCTTGCTGATCAACGATAATTACAATATCGGGTAATCCCGTCATATATTTGATCCCACCCAGATATGTTTGCAAGGTAGATAACTTTCTCTTCAACATTGCTGCATCTCCTTTGGGAAGACGATTGAGTTTCCCCATCTTTTGTTCTGCTCTTAAGTCCCTGAATTTCTGAAGTCTTGTTTCTGTAGTAGACCAATTCGTTAACATACCACCAAGCCATTTTTTATTAACATAATGGCATCGAGCCCTTATTGCTGCTGATGCTACTAAATCCGCTGCTTTCTTTTTGGTGCCAACGATTAAGAATTTTTTTCCCCTACTTGCTGCATCAAAAACTAAATCGCAGGCTTCTGATAAAAAACGAGCAGTTATAGTAAGATTTGTAATATGAATACCTTTACGCTTTGCAGAGATGTAAGGAGCCATTCTAGGATTCCATTTATTAGTACCATGACCAAAATGAACTCCTGCTTCCATCATTTCTTCCAAATTGATGTTCCAATATCGTCTTCCCATTTTCCCACACTTTCTCTTTTTATTTTTTTTTTCAAAGAGATTCATTACCTTGTGAAATAAATAATTGTTCCAACGGAACCTTCTACCAGGATTGACCTTTGATCTACGACCCAAACCCTGAATTTCATTCTTTATTTTTGATTTCATTGATTACGAAATCCATAATTGGACCAGAGAGTTAAAGTAAAAAGAATGAACCTCTTGTTAGGAATTAGTAAATTAAATTACGTAAATGATTGGTCTGATGTCTCATGGAAAGTTTTTGGGGAATAAGAACAAAATAATTCTCTATGGTGTAACAAAATATCTCTCATTTCCAACTCAAATAGATTCTTCCTTTTGATTTTCAAATGAATGTTTTTGTCTTGCTTTGAACGATGTACTAATTTTTTGAATCCGGTACCAACTGGTATAATCCCCCCCAAAACAACGTTCTCTTTCAGGCCTTTCAACCAATCAATACGACCTCTTAGAGCAGCTTTTGCTAAAACTCGAGAAGTTTCTTGAAAACTCGCTTCGGATATGAAACTTTGAGTATTCAGAGATGACTTCGTTATTCCCAATAAGATTGCCCGATAAAAGATCGCTTCGTCCAAAACGCGCCCTGCTCGCTCTGCTCGCAACAATCCAATAAGTTCCCCAGGTAAAAAAACATTAGACATTCCATCTTCTGAAACCAAAACTCTTGATGTTACTTGACGTACAATAATCTCTATATGTCTATTATGGATCTGTACCCCCTGGGATCGATAAACCTTTTGGATCTTATTAACCAAAGAGATACGACTTTGGGCTATGGTTAATTCAGCTCCAATCAAGAATCCCCAGGGGATCCCAAGAATCCTTCGGATACGTTCGTCCCAACCTTCAACTCTTCTTTCGAGGTTCATCGATATTGAATCAATCGAACGAACTTCTAAGATTTGTTCCACTTTTGGAAGACCTTGCGTTATGTCACCAGATCTCGATTTTTCATATATAAATGTAATTAATGTATTTCCTTCAGAAAAGGTTTCCCCATAATGGCCATGTACAGTTGCTCCTGGAGTGACCAAATAGGGCTTAGCTGATCTTATAACTAAAGAGTCAACATGAACAATGAAAATTTGACCAGATTTTTTTATGCGTGATCCGTATTTCAATAGACATACATTTTCACAAAGGAATTGTCCAAGGCTAATTATTGTCCATGCCTCTTCACAAAAATCGTGATGGAGAAAACACCAATTCGAATGGAATGAATTCCAAATGATGTTACTGCATGAATCGGGATTATAAATCCTACTATTTTCATCTAGGAAACAGTATTTAAATGGAAGTACTTGAAGCACTTGGAAAGTCTGTTGAAAATTTTCAAATAAAAAATCTTTCTTTAAAAAGACTTGATTATAAGTTCTTAAATAGTAAGATGAACAAAATTTTACTATTTTAGGTACAATAGTACCTAAAGGACCCAACAAATCCCTAATTGGAGTCATGGGATCCGATTCTTTTGTCGCATTATTATATCTCGAAGTATTGAAGGGGCCCATTTGAGAACAATTGGATGATGACAAAATTATGAAAGATTGGCATTCCTTATTTCGATTCAACAACGTACCAAGAGTTCCCTTATGTTGGGAAAATGATTGAATCTTCGCCTTGGAATCAAAAGGATTTCTATGGGTACGATCTAATTCATTATTGGAAATAAATCCTGAACCTGCCGTATCATACCTTTTTTCGGTATACGAAATAGTGGACTTTACTAACTCAATTCGGATGAAATCACGAAGCAGATTATTTGCCCTTATTTCAACAAAAGAAGCATGAACCTCTTCTTCTATAGAACTCTTTTTTTCTTGGTCCCAAGTCAATACTAAGCAAGCCCGAACTAATTGAATACTTGTGTGAGAAATTCCTCGAATTGACTTGCCATTTCCATAAAGTATATAATTGACAATTCGAAGTTGGACATTATCCTTTTCCTGCAAGAGATCCTGAGAGAAAAGTGTTGCTAAATTTATCCCATCAGTTATTTCATATGTGACTACGGGCCGAACCAAAACAAAATACTTTTTTTTGGTAGGTGTAATCCGTTGGACATAGATCCAATTTTTCAATTTTTTTGATCCTTTAGAATTTTTTTTTTCCATTCCTGGTGGTATCAAAATGCCACTGTGCCTAAATATTTTATCCACCTCTCCAGAAAAATGAATATCTCCAGAAAATATTTTCAGTTCCATACTTTTTTTTTTTCTCTCCACTCGGACTAATCCACCTACTCGACTTCTTGTATTTATATTTAAAGCAAGTCGTGTATCTACTCCAATGATACTATTGTTCCGGACCATTATGGGCGAAGATCCGGGTAAAATATGCACTTCCTCAGGAATGAAAAAAAATCGATCTACTTTCATTTGCATTTGGTATTTCGGACTAAATTCTTTTGCTCCTCGATACTCAATCAAATCCTCTTTTTTTACGATTGAATCTACTTCGACAATCCCATATTTAGTAATTCCCGAACTGCTTCTTCTGTATCGCGGATCATCAAAATAAGCAAGAATACTATTTCTACGTAAAATACCATTTATAGGTATTTGAATCAAAATACCAAAACAGGGTATTAGTTTCTTTTCTTGTTCTTGATCATATTGTAAGGGAATCACGAATCTATTTCTTCGCTTTTTCGCCAAGGAATTCTCTTGACGAATATAAGTAGAAGGCTCTATGAGATTAGAATGACCCTTGGATATAATTCGATAAGGTTTTGAATAGTCAAAAATTTCCCTATATTTTTTACCAAAAGTATCCAACAATTTATGTCTTACTTGATCATTAGTCAGTGAGAGATCAAAGATATATCTTTCTTCGAGAGAAAAAGAATTAGCATTCATTTGATCTTGATCCTTGTGGAGTGAAAAAGACACTATATTGGATCTGCATAGACCTCCTGCTAATATCCATAAATGACTTGTTTTTGGTAATAAATGAACATTACTATATGGATATTCGGTCGCATGATAGCCATCAGTACTCCAGTGCATTTCTCCTTCTGACTCAGAATAAATATGTTTTTGAACTCTCTCTTTAAAATGAAAAGTGGACGTTCCGGTACGAATCTCGGCAATCACTTGTTCTGATTCTACATATTGATCATTTTGAACTAAAATCAAACTTTTTGTTGGAATATTCACATTATGTAGAATATCTCGACTCTCAATAGTTACATACAAGTCTATAAAACATAGAAAAGCAGGATGCCCATGACGGGTACGTGTGGGATGAACCAAATTCTCATCAAATTTTATTTTTCCATTAGAGGGAGCTCGCACATGTTCGGCAGTACCACCCGTGAATACTCCGCCGGTATGAAA